ATTGTAAATAAACGGGTAAGGAAGTAATTAATAAAGCGAATCCAAATGATAATCCAAATAACGTCATGAAAATATATGTTACTGCTGCAATTACAATTTCTACATTTGTAGATGGAAAAATAAACATAGTTATTACGCCAGCTCAACCTAGATTTATAATATCCATATATATATATTTGAAAATTAATTTAAGCTTTTATAATTAAAGAAAAAATTTTTATCCTTCGATATTACACTAGACAAATATTAAGAAGAATGATCCTCACGATGCATTCTCTTTTCCCACTTTGTGATTACATCATGTCCATTCACACATGCCGCAACGATAGTTGGTTTCTATTGATCCAAAATTGAAATCTTAGCGCCAAAGACGACAGTAAACCAAGCTACAATACACAGACCAGCTTGACCGGCACATAGCTTAATATGGCCAGCACCTCGAGGTTTAATCACAAGAGTAATACCAGAACATCAAAGTATCTTTCATTAGCAGACAAATACAACGATATGGATCTGTTTGACAAATTGGATTAAGTGTTTCTTTTAAATCTTCAGAGATATTTACACTTACCTTCTATTTTTTAAGAAAAGTAGCCAAGCTGAAACCTATAAGTTTAACACCTGGACCACCTGCAACGACAAGAACAAATGAAATTGTAAGACTTACTATCCGTAGGCTCATAGCTCATAGAGTTTCTCCTTTTATTTAATTTTTCAATTTTAAATTGAAATGTCACACACGTAGTGTATACCGATGTATTTTAGGGTAGATGAAATTTCCTCCTTTGGTGTGGAATCGAGCCACCTATTAAATTTTTAATAAATCAAACCATTAATAAATTGCTCAATTTATTAAAAATTATTGAGCAATTTATTAATTGCTATTCACCTTGAACTTTTAATAAAGCGAATCCAAGTGATAATCCAAATAACGTCATAAAAATACATGTTACTGCTGCAGTTACAATTTCTGCATTTGCAAATGGAAAAATTTGTAGAACTAATGCCATAATATTTAAAATTTTTAAGTTTTTACACAATTTTAAGGTTTAAAAACCGTTTCGACCCCAAACTACTAATGCTAATGAAAAAGTAAACATAGTCATTACGCCAGCCCAACCTAGACTTATAATATCCATATATATTTAAAAATTAATTTAAGCTTTTATAATTAAAAAAGAAATTTTTATCCTTTTAATTATTTACATGTTATGTAATTGTATTATACTTTACTTTCAAAAAGAAAAGCATAAAATTTTTTTTAATTGTATTCTGAAATTAGATGGATCACGTCAAATATTATTTATAAAATTTATAAACGGGACTGACGAGACTCGAACTCGCAACTTCCGCCGTGACAGGGCGGTGCTCTAACCAATTGAACTACAATCCCGAATGGTATTTCATAACCCTAAATATAATCAATCAATTAAATGTATGTCAAGGGTTTTATAGTTTTTTAAAATAGGAGAAACAGGGATTCGAACCCTGGGTACAAATAATTGTACGATAGATTAGCAATCTATTGCTTTCGACCACTCAGCCATTTCTCCTAAATTAATAAAACTAGAATAGTAGATGGCTCTGGTGGGATTTGAACCTACGACCTTGGGCTTATGAGTCCCCTGCTCTAACCACTGAGCTACAGAGCCTTATACTACACTTATAGTATAACATTTTATTCCATATAATACTAGAAAAATTTTTATTTAAGTAATTCATATTAAAAGTTCTATATAATATTAATTAAAACATTTAGTAATTATTATTTATATGAATAATTTTTGGACAAACATAGTTAGATACCCACGATTTTTTATTAGTAGCATGATAGGATTAGTGTTAATTATATTAACACCTTTTAGAAATTTATTTAAAGCCCCAAAATTACGTTGGTTTTTAATTCTGTTTAGTTTAATTTTTATTTTGGGTTTATATTTTATTATTCGAAATATGGTTGGTTTATAAAGTCAAAAATTAAAAAATAATTTATTTTGTACTATACAACGACAGTGGCTGAAAAAAAGCTGGTGAAGGGATTTGAACCCCCAACCTACGGATTACAAATCCGTTGCTCTACCGTTGAGCTACACCAGCTTTATTCTTTTTTAATAAAAACTTTAAGTTAAAGATCTTTTAAATATACAAATACTTTCTACTTATTTGAATTATTTTAACCTTATACCTAACAATATTACATATAAACAATTAAAAAATCAAGGGTTAAAATATAAATTTTTTTAAGGCATCTTTGATTGTATTATGTTAGCCGAAAAATAAGAAAAAATTTTGTTGTTTTTCATATTTTAAGTATGTTACAATTAATTGTAAAATTATATTTATATAAAAATTAACCACAATAAAAAGATGGGACAGCAAATTTTAAGAGCATTATTAATAGGATTAATTCTTATTAGTATTATTGATTTAAGTGTTAAAACATTTGGAATACAAAGCCCTGAAAGCCCTGAGGCTATAAGAAACGAGGCTCAATTAAATCAAAATGTTGTAAGTTCACGCATGACTTATGGGCGTTTCTTAGAATATTTAGAAATGGGATGGGTAAAACAAGTTGATTTATATGATAATAGTCGAAATGCTATTGTTCAAGCCTCTAGTCCAGAATTAGGAAATCGACCCCAAACAATTCGAGTTGAAATTCCAGTAGGGGCATCTCAATTAATACAAAAATTGAAAGAATATAATATCGATTTTGATGCACATCCAGCAGAACAAAAAAATCTCTTTGTAACAATAGCAAGTAATTTACTTTTACCTTTAATTTTCATTGCCGGTTTAGTTTATTTTTTCCAAAATTCTGAAAATTTTGGTGGTGGCTCGGGTCAATCTCCATTAAGTTTAGGTAAATCTACAGCACGGTTTGAACGTCGGCCTGATACTGGTGTCAGTTTTAATGATATCGCCGGTATTGATGAAGCAAAAGCCGAATTTGAAGAAATTGTTTCATTTTTAAAAGAACCTGAAAAATATACAGTTGTTGGTGCAAAAATTCCAAAAGGAATTTTATTAGTTGGACCTCCCGGAACAGGAAAAACATTATTAGCGAAAGCTATTGCAAATGAAGCAGATGTTCCATTCTTTAGCGTAGCTGGTTCTGAATTCGTTGAAATGTTTATTGGTATTGGAGCAGCACGAGTACGAGATTTATTCCAAAAAGCTTCAGAAAATGCTCCTTGTATTGTTTTTATTGATGAAATTGATGCTGTTGGTCGAGAACGTGGTGCTGGTGTTGGTGGTGGAAATGATGAGCGTGAGCAAACACTTAACCAGTTACTAACAGAAATGGATGGCTTTAAAGAAAATAAAGGTGTAATTGTAGTTGGCGCTACGAATCGTGTAGATATTTTAGATGCTGCACTGTTACGTCCTGGGCGATTTGATAGACAAGTTACAGTTAATTTACCAGATCGGTTAGGTCGTATAAGTATTTTAAAAGTTCATGCAAAAAACAAACCATTAGGTGAAGACGTTTCATTAGTGCAATTAGCGAACCGGACTCCAGGATTCTCTGGCGCAGATTTAGCTAATTTATTAAATGAGGCTGCAATTTTAGCAACACGATATAAAAAAGCAACAATTTCAAAAAACGAAGTGAACCAAGCAATTGATCGTGTTATTGGTGGTATTGCAGGCACTCCAATGGAAGATAGCAAAAATAAAAAATTAATTGCTTATCATGAAGTTGGTCACGCAATTACTGGCACCGTATTACAATCACATGATGAAGTGGAAAAAATTACAATTACTCCAAGAGGAACGGCAAAAGGTTTAACATGGTTTACACCAGAAGAAGATCAAAGTTTAATTTCTCGTTCAGCCTTATTAGCCCGAATCATAGGTACATTAGGTGGTCGTGCTGCGGAACAAGTTATTTTTGGTGATCCAGAAGTTACAACTGGTGCAAGTAGTGATTTACAACAAGTTACTAATTTAGCTCGTCAAATGGTAACACGTTTTGGTATGTCAAACATTGGTCCAATTGCTTTAGAAGACGAATCGAATGGACAAGTATTTTTAGGTGGAATGACACAGGATTCAGAATATCCTGAGAGCATAGCGGACAGAATTGATGATGAAGTTTGTAAAATTATTAATTATTGCGAAGAAAAAGCTCTTCAAATAATTTTAGATAATAGAGTAATTATCGATCTAATTGTGGAAAGATTATTAGATGTAGAAACAATGGAAGGAGAAGAATTCCGTGACTTATTAAGTACGTATACAATTTTACCAAATAAAAATTCAACTTATGTTTCAAAATTAGCATAATGAAATTTTTATAAAGATTTGTAAGTTCTAGGTTTTATTAAATATTGCTATATAAACCGTATAAATATAAAATAAATCTAAAATATAAAAAGTTTAGAAAATAAATTTTATTCTTAGCTTTATTATTACTATTTATTCTAATTTAAAATACATTTGAAGATTTAAGTAAGTTTATGGCAAAAAAAAGTATGATTGAAAGAGAGAAAAAACGAATTAAATTAACTAAAAAATATGAATCAAAACGCCAAGCGTTATTAGAAGAATATAATAGCACTAGTGATTTTAATTTAAAATTAGAAATTCATTCAAAAATTCAACGTCTACCTAGAAATAGTTCTAAAATTCGCATTCGAAACCGTTGTTGGAAAACTGGTCGTCCCCGTGGTTTCTATAGAGATTTTGGCGTATCACGTCATGTTTTACGTGAAATGGCTCACCAATGTCTATTACCAGGAGTTACTAAATCAAGTTGGTAAATTATAAAACTTAACAAATTATATTTAAATTATATATTTAAACTATAATTTAAATATAATTTATTAGAGTTATTAAAAAAAGACTCTAACTCCTTAGAATCAATTTGTATTAGAAATTTATATAAAAGAAACGGTATGATTACAGATTTTCAAGTTTATATTGCATTAATGACAGCTTTATTAGCAAGTGTTTTAGCTATTCGTTTAGGTGCAACACTTTATCAATAATTTAAA